CATTTTGTTCTGCTGATATAACTAGGTGTTTCCAAAAGATTGGAAATCCTTGAATTTTAGCTTAGATACAGAAAAATTCTAGTGATGGAGAAGTCTTGATAGACTTTCCATTCTACTCTCCTACAAATATTTCTACTACTAATGTAATGGATTTTTTACTGACCGAATCCTAAATTGATTGAATTTACTTTGATATTGATATTTGAATTTAATAGGTAATTCAACTAAATTAGTAGTCTATTTTTATACGGACTCACAAGAGTCTCTGAATGCTCAGGCATTAAATCAATATTAGTAGGCAATTCCCGAAAGAATAGACTACCTCCCAACTCTTTCCCAGAGACAATGGGAGATGAATTAGATCCAATGAAAATAAAGAGATGGTATTCTATCTTTTTATGTCTTAATGAAAGTAAAAAAAAGAGCAGGCCCCCATTCTTTTTATATTTTGATTAGTAACATGCATTTTTGTGGGATGTCACTGCTTTTTAAGAAATTAATGGAATGTATTTATTGGATTGGTTCATCAATAGTGTTTAATGGGTCATAATTTCCTTTTGACTCGGCGCTATGGATTCCACTATTATTAGTGAGCAATAATGGAATAATTCCGTCATATTTATAGAGATAGAGGACATAATTCATATGGATATAGTAAGTCTCGCCTGGGCTGCTTTAATGGTAGTCTTTACATTTTCCCTTTCACTCGTAGTATGGGGAAGAAGTGGACTCTAGAGGTCAAACTAATTGAGTTTGAGGAATCAAACTGTATCAATTGTTTTAGAGATCGTTTTGCAAAGCGTTTTTAAGGATTAAAAAGATCTTCCTTTCAAAATTTTATTGCCCATTGATTGAATTCTAGCGGAAGAATTTTTTCATAATACTTTTTGAATCATAACCAAAGAGATATTTCAATGATTCCCATGTTTGTATTTCGAAAGGAAACGAAATACAGATAAACAGATAATTGGAAATTGATTCCAACCCAATTCGTCCTAAAATTGATATTTCAACGAATGCCAAATTATAGATAGACAATGAAAAGGGCCTTTTAGAAGAAGTCGTTTTGTATAAATGTATATACACTTTCTATGAGAAAAAAAAAAAAAAAAAAGTGGTTGTCTGACGAGATACTATGGAAAATAAGATCTTACCCTGGGAGAGTCCCATATTATGTATTTACCGCTTGTTTTATAATAAAACAAAAAAAAAAATTATGCTTTATTGACTCATTTCATATGATGGTTCAACTCAAACGTTAAGTTCAAAATCAAATAGAAAGATAATATTGTAAATTGATTTAATCTACATTAAGTCTTTTTTTATTAAAAAAATTATAGAGTACAACTTTATACACTACAATAAGACGAATAGAGAGTATGGTAGAAAGAAATAGATGAATCTTTCTACCATACTATCAGATCACATGTAATACTGCCAATTTGAGTCTGCTTATTTTCATTTCACACCAAATTGAAACCATTTTCTTCTTTTTATTTCTTAAAAAATTGAGAAAAAGTTAGAAGTCAAGTTTTATTCAAAAAATTTAATTATTTTGACTTACTGTTTTTACATAAATGATAAGGAGAAAAGCAGTAGGAACTAGAATGAAGAGTGCAGTAGCAATAAATGCAAGAATATTTACTTCCATAATCTCATCGTTTTTTTACTTCGCAATAACTCGGGATTTGATCCCATAGAGATGATAACCCTTTTGCCTAGAAATTCAATGGATGAATTACCTCTCGATGATATCGCAATATCATGAATAACAATATCTGAACTATCAAATTAATTCATCGTCGAGAGTTGAATAGTATACCATAGGAAGATCTTTTATTCATACCTAATCCAAAATAGAATTCCTGATCGAATCAAGAATTTTTCTATTTATTATTCTGTTCTAATCGTTCTTTTTTAGAATCTACCCTACTTTTTTTTGTAGTATTATCAGATAAAGTATCATTTAATCACTGCTCCACTTCCATTAGTTCGAAATACCCTAAAAATAGTTAACCCCCCCAAAAAAAAAGAGAAGTGAAATGAAAAAAGAAAGAAGTAAAGTTGTAAACCCCTAATGATCTAATTTTCTTAGAAGATAAAGAAGAAAGAGAAATTCCAGTAGAAAAGAGCAAATTTTCCATTAATTTACAGTTTGTTCTTTCTTCGAAGTTACCCTAAAAAGAATTCTCTTGAGTAAAATCTTTGATTCATTTTTTTTTTCTATCACATTATTCATACTGTAACACATCTATCAAGAGCTCCGTGTGCAATTTGAATAAAATAATAGAATTTTCAAAAAAAAAATTCCTAATTTCATTTAGGTTATACAAAATGAAATTAATAAAGAAAGATAGTTTAATCTGGAAACGTATTCCAGGGGGAAGTGGAAGTTATTTTATTTTGGGTCGTTCAAGAAACTCATTTCATTTGTGTATGTGCTCCCCCAAAACATATGGTACTCTATTCCATATTGGATTCCATCAATCGAGAGCAATTG